GATAAAATAGGATGAATTGAGACGGTATTTTGTAAATACGTAATTATCTTGAAGATATCAACCATTTCTTTATTTTCCGATCTCCTGGAAGGGACAAAAGAAAAATCTTGTTGTTTCTTCAACAATTTCTGATCTCTAGTGGACCCCTCAGTAGGATTCGAACCCAGATGAAGGAAATGCATTTTGGGAATCGGTCTGATTCTATCTCTGTTCGTTCCGCTTGAATAAAGGAAAGATCCCAAAAAATTGACATTTCTTTTAGTTTTAGTTGTTGAATCTCTCTTTGATTGATCATTATGTGATATTCTAAATCCTCATTGCTAATGAATCAAAATGATTTTTGGATTGATTAGAATATCCTTTAGGGTGTGTTTGGGAACACATTAAGTTGAGCGAAATGCAAGCATGAGGTAAGAAATTCAGGGTTTCACTAAGATTTTGAATAGTTGTCCCGAATTCAAGGTAATTATGTTTCGCTTCTTCCTTAGAGAAAGACGATCAAACAATTCCCAATCGCAGATCAAATCATCCGTATAGGATACAAAAGGAGACTCCCGATATTTGATATCTTTCTCTTTGAATGAGATCTCAATTCCAGCTACGGTTTCATTAGATATCTTACGGAAGGTGCCCCATCAAATAGAGATTTTTTCTTTCGACCATATTTCGATTGTTAATACGATATATAAGGACCACTACAGCAAGCAGTACTACACCTTTGATCGTGAAAGATCGATTGCTTGTTGAACCCTGCGAATTGCGTGAAAGTAGGATACTCCAAATTCGGGGTCAAATGGCTCTGTATCAATGAAATCTCATCATCCATACATAACGAATTGGTATGGTATATTCATACCATAACATATGAACAGTAAGAAATAGAATTCTTATCGATACTGGAACTCATAGGGAAGAAAAAAAAAAAAAAAAAAAAATGGATTTATGGATGGAATCAAATATGCAGTATTTACAGACAAAAGTATTCGGTTATTGGGGAACAATCAATATACTTTTAATGTCGAATCAGGATTAACTAGGACAGAAATAAAGCATTGGGTCGAACTCTTCTTTGGTGTCAAGGTAATAGCTATGAATAGTCATCGACTCCCGGGAAAGGGTAGAAGAATGGGACACATTATGGGACATACAATGCATTACAGACGTATGATCATTACGCTTCAACCGGGTTATTCTATTCCACCTCTTAGAAAGAAAAGAACTTAAATAAAAATACTTAATAACATGGCGATACATTTATACAAAACTTCTACCCCGAGCACACGCAATGGAGCCGTCGGCAGTCAAGTGAAATCCAATCCACGAAATAATTTGATCTATGGACAGCGTCGTTGTGGTAAAGGTCGTAATGCCAGAGGAATTATTACCGCAAGGCATAGAGGGGGAGGTCATAAGCGTCTATACCGTAAAATCGATTTTCGACGGAATGAAAAAGACATATCTGGTAGAATCGTAACCATAGAATACGACCCTAATCGAAATGCATATATTTGTCTCATACACTATGGGGATGGTGAGAAGAGATATATTTTACATCCCAGAGGGGCTATAATTGGAGATACCATTGTTTCTGGTACAGAAGTTCCTATCTCAATGGGAAATGCCCTACCTTTGAGTGCGGTTTGAACTATTGATTTACGTAATTGGAAGTAACCAATTAGGTTTACAACGAAACCTAGAAATCGATCACTGATCCAATTTGAGTACCTCTACGGGATAGACCTCAACAGAAAACTGAAGAGTAACGGCAGCAAGTGATTGAGTTCAGTAGTTCCTCATATAAAATTATTGACTCTAGAGATATAGTAATATGGAGAAGACAAAATTGTTTGAAGCACCGACAGAGCCGGAAGCACCCCTTGTTTCAAAGAGAGGAGGACGGGTTATTCACATTTCATTTGATGGTCAGAGGCGAATTGAAAGCTAAGCAGTGGTAATTCTACCCCCGGGGAAAAATAGATATGTCTCCTACGTTACCCGTAATATGTGGAAGTATCGACGTAATTTCATAGAGTCATTCGGTCTGAATGCTACATGAAGAACATAAGCCAGATGAAGGAACGGGGAGACCTAGGATGTAGAAGATCATAACATGAGTGATTCGGCAGATTTGGATTCCTATATATCCACTCATGTGGTACTTCATCATACCATTCATATGAGATCCATCTGTCTAGATATCATCATATACATCCAGAAAGCCGTATGCTTTGGAAGAAGCTTGTACAGTTTGGGAAGGGATTTTGATTGATCAAAAAGAAGAATCTACTTCAACCGATATGCCCTTAGGCACGGCCATACATAATATAGAAATCACACTTGGAAAGGGTGGACAATTAGCGAGAGCAGCGGGTGCTGTAGCGAAACTGATTGCAAAAGAGGGTAAATCGGCCACATTAAAATTACCATCTGGGGAGGTCCGTTTGATATCCAAAAACTGCTCAGCAACAGTCGGACAAGTGGGTAATGTTGGGGTGAACCAGAAAAGTTTGGGTAGAGCCGGATCTAAGCGTTGGCTAGGTAAGCGTCCTGTAGTAAGAGGAGTAGTTATGAACCCTGTAGACCATCCCCATGGGGGTGGTGAAGGGAGGGCCCCAATTGGTAGAAAAAAACCCACAACCCCTTGGGGTTATCCTGCGCTTGGAAGAAGAAGTAGAAAAAGGAATAAATATAGTGATAGTTTGATTCTTCGTCGCCGTAGTAAATAGGAGAATATTGAAAATAGAATATGTTTCCTCGTCTTTACAAAAACAAAAGAAAAAAAAAAAGGATAAAAGATAGGAGTAATTAGCTGTGACACGTTCACTAAAAAAAAATCCTTTTGTAGCTAATCATTTATTGGCAAAAATAGCGAAGCTAAACATAAGGGCAGAAAAAGATACAATCGTAACTTGGTCCCGGGCATCTACCATTATACCCACAATGATCGGCCATACAATTGCTATTCATAATGGAAAGGAACATTTACCTATTTATATAACCGATCGTATGGTAGGTCACAAATTGGGAGAATTTGCACCTACTCTGAATTTCCGGGGGCACGCGAGAAATGATAATAAATCTCGTCGTTAATGTTAATTAATAAAGTAAATGTGGGTGCTCATCGTTTATTGGTGGGAGGTGAACCTTATGATAAAGAGTAACCCAAATGTAGAAGTATACGCTTTAGGTCAACATATACATATGTCTGCTCATAAAGCGCGAAGAGTAATTAATCAGATTCGCGGGCGTTCCTACGAGGAAACACTTATGATACTAGAACTCATGCCTTATCGAGCATGTTATCCCATTTTTAAATTAGTTTATTCGGCAGCAGCAAATGCTAGTCACAATATGGGGTTTAACGAAACGACTTTAATCATTAGTCAAGCCGAAGTTAATGAGGGTACTATCATGAAAAAGTTAAAACCACGAGCTAGAGGACGGAGTTATCCGATAAAAAAACCTACCTGTCATATAACTATTGTATTACAAGATACATCTAAAGATAAAAATCTTGTATTACAAGATACATCTAAAAATGAAAACTATTTCATATGGTTAAGAAAATATGGATGGGTCTATAAAGATAAGTATATAGATATCAAAGAGAGGTATCGATATATGGTGGATCATATGCTATATCGGAACAGAATGACATGGGCTATTAGAGAAACGGTAAGACCTTATAGAGATAGCGAGGTGTTATGGGACAAAAAATAAATCCACTGGGTTTAAGGCTTGGTACAACCCAAAGTCATCATTCTGTTTGGTTTGCACAACCAAAAAGTTATTCTGAGGGTCTCCAGGAAGATCAAAAAATACAGGACTGTATCAAGAATTATGTACAAAAAAATAGGAAAATATCCTTGGGTGTCGACGGAATTGCACACATAAAGATTCAAAAAAGAATCGATTTGATCCAGGTTATAATATATATGGGATTCCCAAAATTGTTAATAGAGGGAAGCCCGCGAGGAATCGAAGAATTACAGAGCGGTGTACAAAAAGAATTTAATTCTGGTAATCGAAAACTTAACATTGCTATCGCAAGAGTTGCAAAACCTTATGGACAACCTAATATTCTTGCAGAATTTATAGCCGGACAATTAAAGAATAGAGTTTCATTTCGAAAGGCAATAAAAAAAGCTATTGAGTTAACTGAACAAGCGGATACAAAAGGAATTCAAATACAAATTGCAGGGCGTATTGACGGAAAAGAAATAGCACGTGTCGAATGGATCAGAGAAGGTAGGGTTCCCCTACAAACCATCCGAGCTAAAATTGATTATTGTTCCTATACAGTTAGAACTATATATGGGGTATTAGGAATTAAAATTTGGATATTTGCAGGCGAGGAATAAGGGTCCTTTCGTTGTCTTTCTGTTCCATCCATTCGGCAATTGAAAAAAAGAACAAACAAGTTCATTTTTATTTGTCCAATAAAAAATGATATTATATATATAATTTTCTAATTCTATAGGGTTGAATAACAATTTGATTGACTCCATATAATTGCTATGCTTAGTGTGTGACTCGTTGGTTTGTTATTTAGGGTTAGGTTAGGATTAAAAAAAAACAAGGGGCCATCCCCTAGTATGAACTAATGACTATATAACTAATAACCAGCTCATTGCTTCGTATTATCTGGATCCAAGAAACCAGTCATTATGTGATGTATAGATCATATTGTTGTAGCAACTGAAGTCATTTTTTTTTTTACATAACATAAAAGAAATAAAAATTAATCAGATTATATATAAGGTTGTGAAGCAAAAACAGAGGGATATGGATAAATGGAGGGGTGAGAGAAAGAAAGAAAAAGAATAGCAATGATATATATATATATATAATTCCAATATGTATGTATGGTCCTATGAACTATCTCATAAAAGGCATTGTAATAAAGCATTAATATGTATTCGTTTCGTCCATAATTAGATGAATCTATAATAAAAAAAAAAGATAAAATAAAGAGCATCGAGTCAATAAAGACTGAGGAGATTGATTCAAGAAAAAATTTTATTAGTAGCTCCATTGCAGAGTTCGGGCCTAGCCATTAATTGAGAAGCGGTGGGAACGACAGAACCTGTGACTGAGTAAGATTCCCTTTAAAACGAATCCTAATGATTCATTAGGTGGGATGGCGGAACGAGCCAAGAACCAATTCATTTATTCGGATAGGTCTGGGATGCACCTACAAATGAAAGAAATGTTGAAAGAGCAAATATTCGCCCGCGAAAGCCTTACTTTGATTGCTAAGTTTTGAGCGATTCAATAAAGGTTAAAATAAAGTAAAGATTCATAAAAAAAAATGACATTATACATTATAATAGAATAATTATTCTAATAGAATTATATTTATAATTTTATATACGAGAAAGATATAAAAGAAAGATATAAAAATTCCTACGTGACAGATTATATCTGAAAAAATACCACAACTCGGTGTATTATTCATTAAATAGATATATATATCTGTAATATTATTTAATCGTTTCATTCGCGAGGAGCTGGATGAGAAGAAATTCTCATGTCCGGTTCTGCAGTAGAGATGGCATTTAGAAACAACCATCAACTATAACCCCAAAAGAACCAGATTTCGTAAACAACATAGAGGAAGAATGAAGGGAATGTCTTATCGAGGTAATCGAATTTGCTTCGGCGGATACGCCCTTCAGGCACTTGAACCCGCTTGGATCACATCTAGACAAATAGAAGCAGGGCGACGAGCCATGACACGATATGCGCGCCGAGGTGGAAAAATATGGGTACGTATATTTCCAGACAAACCTGTTACAGTAAGGCCTACTGAAACGCGCATGGGTTCGGGGAAAGGATCTCCTGAATATTGGGTATCCGTCGTTAAACCGGGTCGAATACTTTATGAAATGGGTGGAGTATCTGAAATTGTAGCCAGAGAAGCTATTTCGATAGCTGCGTCAAAAATGCCTATACGAACCCAATTCATTATTGCGGGATAGGGGTGTGGAACGAAAGGAAAGAGGGCCTTTGTGATCAAAAAACCCCAGTTTATTTATTTATGGACAACCAATATTTCTTCTTTTTTTTTCTTCAACCTTTACATTGAAAAAAAAAGAAAAAAAAATGATATGATTCAACCTCAGACCTATTTAAATGTAGCGGACAACAGCGGAGCCAGAGAATTAATGTGTATTCGAATCATAGGAGCTAGTAATCGTCGATATGCTCATATTGGTGACGTTATTGTTGCTGTAATCAAAGAAGCAGTTCCCAATATGCCTCTACAAAGATCAGAAGTGATCAGAGCTGTAATTGTACGTACACGTAAAGAACTCAAACGTGCCAATGGTATGATAATACAATATGATGACAACGCGGCAGTTGTAATTGATCAAGAAGGAAATCCAAAAGGAACTCGAGTTTTTGGTGCGATCGCTCGGGAATTGAGGCAATTAAATTTTGCTAAAATAGTCTCATTAGCCCCTGAGGTATTATAAATACTACTCGAGGAAAACATAATAGAATTATATTCTTATTATAGTAGAGTATCTGAACTAAATATAGTAGGGTGTCTGAAATAATGGGGTATCAGAATTCAATTAAATTAATTAGTAGATTGTTTCTCACGCATATACCTTTAAAATAATTAATAAAAATGAATAATTCATAAAAAAAGCAGAGCATGTTGATTATATAAAAACTCGGAGGCACAAATAATTATAGTTCATCATGGGTAGGGACACTATTGCCGAAATAATAACTTCTATACGAAATGCTGACATGGATAAAAAAGGAACGGTTCGAATAGCATCTACAAATATCACTGAAAACATTGTTAAAATACTTTTGCGCGAAGGCTTTATCGAAAATGTGAGAAAACACCACGTAAGCAATAAATATTTCTTGGTTTTAACTCTGCGACATAGAAGGAATAGAAAAGGACCTTATAGAACTGTTTTAAAACGTATCAGCCGACCCGGCCTACGAATCTATTCCAACCATCAACGAATTCCTAGGATTTTGGGAGGAATGGGTATTGTAATTCTTTCTACTTCTCGAGGTATAATGACAGACCGAGAGGCTCGACTAGAAGGAATTGGGGGAGAAATTTTGTGTTATATATGGTAATCTTTCGGGTATCAAAATTGCATCCGTAACTTCCTATTTATTTGTTTTGTGAAAAAAAGAGGAAGGACGGGTTGTCTAATATCACTCCTCTTCCATTAGTTGATAATTCAAGGGGGTTACCCGGAATGAAAGAACAAAAATGGATTCATGAAGGTTTAATTACTGAATCACTTCCCAATGGTATGTTTCGGGTTCGTTTAGATAATGAAGATCTGATTTTAGGTTATGTTTCAGGAAGGATCCGCCATAGTTTTATACGAATACTGCCGGACGATAGAGTAAAAATTGAAGTAAGTCGTTATGATTCAACCAAGGGACGCATAATTTATAGACTCCGCAACAAAGATTCGAACGATTAAATTTTAATTAAATTAAGTGGCTTTCTTTTTC